TTTAGTTTTTCGATCGATTCTAAAAAATAGTCTTCAATATTGTTTTGATTCTTTAATTCAAAATATTGTTTTGAGTTCAATGGGCTAAAATTTAAAAAATCCTCATCCTCCTCTTGCTTTCCGTTGATATTTTGATTTTCACTAAAATTTGGATTTATGTTCAAATTAAAAAGAAGTAACTTGCTTGGGATAAACCAAGGTTTCTCTTTATATTTATGATAAAGTATCACAAACTCTGGAAAGAAAAAAACTTTCGGATTCGATATGCGGCGATTTAAGATGAAGAATTTTTCATTCATTCCCATCCAATCAAAAGACATTCCTATCCAATCAAAAAAGACCTTTTTGTAATTGATTTTGGAATTTGAATAAATTGGAAGATAAAAAAGACCATTATTATGAATTTTATCCTTTTTTTGGTCCTTATTTGGTTCAACCTGAATATTTGTATTAAAATTCCAACCCAAATATTTTCTATCTGTATTTTTTTCCATATATATAATATCACTTTTTCCTAGATAATTCTTGATAGGAATATTTTTGAGTATGTTAAAAATTTTTTCTTTATTTCTGGTGGAATTTTCTTGCTTCTTATTTGTTTCTAATGATGATCTATAAATATAGGACTTCTTCTTAGTTTCAGAATGAATATATTTATATGATAAACGATCATATCTATAGTTTTTTTTTAAATTCTCTTCTTTATTTGGTAATAAATATACTTTCGAATTTTGTTTTTTTTTGTAATCAAATAATTGGTCTTTTTCATGGGAATACCATTTCTTTAGATCCTTATTTTGAGACGTATGGCATTGATTTATTCCATTTCGCCATTTTTGTGGAACTAATCTAGACCATGTAATCTGAGATAAATCGTATTGATAATGACCTCTTAACCAGTTTTTCCACGGATTCATTCCATAATTTGGAAGTTTCTTATGTCTTACTTCGGAATCAAATATTCCTTGTCTTCCAAAAAAATCCTTTATTTCATTCTTAAGAAAAAAAGACGGTCCATTATCCTGAAGAATAGATCTTAACTTATTGAAGTTAATAACTTGGGTTTGTGATAATTTTAAAAATACGTATTTTTGTGACAAGTAAGATAAATCAAAAAAAATATGTGACTTCCGCTTACTATTTCTAAGATTATCAAAAGCTTTTTTTATAGTCGTAGGCGAAATCAAGTCAATTTTATTTTGTTTTGTTTTATTAATGCTTTCTTGATTTGTTTCATTATTGTCAATGTATTTCTCAATAATTTTTTTTGTTGATTCCATAAAAAGTTGTAGAGCGATTCTGCGTATATTAATGATGCATAGAAAGATATCTATGTATATTTTTTCAATAAAAAATTTAACTAATAATTCAATATTTTTTCTTTTTAATATTTTCCAAAGTTTTGGGGGCGATTCTACATTATTCTTTTTATTTTTTTTCATTATTTCTATTTGATTTATGATTGTGTTTCTTCTATCAATTCTATGTTTCCTTTCTTCTTCTGCCTGTGAATAATTTGTCCAACCTGTAGATCGATTTTGACTAAGTGATTCATGAATTATCTTATTGCTGATTATAGAATCCTTTTCTGTTTGAGTTTCATTTGATTCATATATTTCTCTCGGTATAAATAATGTAATTTTCTTTCCTGTTAAAAGTTCTTTTATTATTTGTTTTAAAAAGAAAAATGCTTTTGCTTCTTTCTTTGTTATTTTTTTAAAAACTCTTCGAACTTTAAAATTTAATTTTCTGATTTCAACTTTATAGTCTATATCTTTAAAAATGGGTTCAAAAAAGGAAGGTGTTTTTCGAGGAGGACCAAAAGGATATTCCGTTTCCATTCCCAAAACTGTTAAAAAACAAGAATCAAAATCATCTTGTTGCTTTCGATCTCTATCAGAGAGTCGTAGTTTAGATCTGTGCCAAGGTTTCAAATGAAAAGGATATAGGATTTTGATCTGAAAACCATCTCTTAACCAATTTTTAGGAAATTCTGTTTTGGAGAATTGAAGACCATTATAGCTGCACTTTAGATAAATTTCTCTATTCCAATCTTGGAAATCCTCATACCATTCCGGAGATTGCCGTAATAAAATACGGCCAATATTCTTAGCTATTATCAATAAGGGTAATTTAATATATCTTCTAAAAATTGATTGAGCAAGTAACAGAATACTTCTTGATTTTTGTGCATATGGAATGTTCTCCCAGAATTCTATTGCGTCTTCCTGGTTGTTTTTTTTTATTTGGAATTGTTGATCTAAAATTTCGAATTCTGACTTTTTACCCAACCAATCTCTAATATTAAAAAAAAGTTTCATTAGGTCGGATATAGGAAAAGGAAAATCTTCCATTTTTTCCAAAAAAAGCGGGGAATGGGGATTTCCTTGAGACGGTCCCCAAATAACCATTTTACGCCTTTGAATACGCATAGAGCCTTTGATTACGGCTCGACGAAAATCAGGTTCTTCCAAATAACTTATAAAACCCGAATCTCTAT